TTCCTCCTGTAATAGTACAAGCTCCCATAGCAATGACATATTTTGGTTCAGGCATTTGTTCATATAATCGTACTAAAGACGGAGCCATTTTCATTGTTACTGTACCGGCTGTTAAAATTAGGTCCGCTTGCCTAGGGCTCGATCTTGGTACTAATCCATAACGATCAAAGTCGAATCGCGAGCCTATTAATGAAGCAAATTCAATGAAACAACAACTGGTACCATAGAGAAGAGGCCATAAACTGGAGAGTCTTGACCAATTCGAAAAATCATTCGATGTAGTTGAAATAACTGAATTCGGGGTTGTTTGGTCAAGTAACGGAAAATCAATCAAATTCATAACTGTCTCAATATAACCTTTTCCTCCCTTTTTCTTTTTTTTGTCTGAATATTCAGTTAAGACCATTCTAATGCTCCTTTTCGCCATGCATAAACTGAACCAACAATTGGGATAAGCACGAAAATGAAAGCTTCTATAAATACGGATACACCCAATACATCAAAACTCATCGCCCATGGATAAAGAAAGACCGTTTCAACATCAAAAACAACAAAAACTAGAGCAAACATGTAATAACGGATTCGGAATTGTAACCAAGCGTCTCCCATGGGTTCTATACCCGATTCATAACTAGAGAGCTTCTCTGGTCCTTCACTAATTGGGGCTAAAACTCCGGAAATTACAAATGCCAAAAGAGGAATAGCACCCGATATTATTAGAAATGCCCAGAAAATATCATATTCGTGAAGCAGAAACATAAATGGACTCCTATTAATGTGGAATAGGCTGAATTATTCGATTTGAATTTGAATTGTAAATTCATCCAGAACTTCTTAAAGGAAAAGGGAATTTTATTTGATCAAATAAAACTACATAGTTTAGAGTTTGTTTGCCATGGTGCATGCCTTGTTTAAAGATTCATACAATAAAACCCCACTTACCATTTTTTTTTTGATTCCATTTAGATATGGTATAGATATAGGATGCTCTTTCCCAAAGAAAACTCTCTTACTTTATCTCGGTTTCTCTTTTTAAAAAGTAATTCAATTAAATACAAAAAAATAGTATAATTAGAATACTAATAAATAAGACTAATTATAGCGTAAGAAATCGTATTAGTATAACTTTAATATAGTTCATTTTATATTATAAAAATACAAATATAAAATGAATTTATTAAATTCTTAATTCATTTCCACTTTTTTTTTTCGTTTTGATTGAAAAAAGTGGAATGTGTTAGGGCTATACGGACTCGAACCGTAGACCTTCTCGGTAAAACAGATCAAACTAATTATTATCGAAATGATTCGAACTGTTTCAAAGACCCAACATGCATTTTCTTGCATTGGGCTCTTTCATCAACTGATTGATATAAAGATCAGTTAGTCCACCATATTTTTTCTTTATTTACAGGAAGATAATAAGATGGCTCCATGTGCTCTGTGATTCATGATTTGTATTCTGATCTAGGAACAATACCAAAGTGTTTCAAAGAGGGGTTACCTTGACTTAGGCCTGCCTCCGGCCTAGATTAACCTAAGTTAAATGGAATCTCTATCGCTCCGCTACAAGAGTCAAATATGAGACTTCATACACCTTAAAGTTCATAGGATAAAAAGAGGTTCTTTTGAGTCCCTTATACTCATTATGCCTAGCATTGAATGGGCTGGTATTTACCTTATCAATTAACAAATCAATGGCAGGTTCTATTTCATTTGGCACCTGAATTCGCACTAGAATTGGACCAAATCAAATATTTGTCAGGCTATTGTTCTCTTGTTCCTTCGAATCTATGGAGTAAGACATCGATTTCTCAATAAGATCAATTATGTTCATTGCATAATGGGCCCCTTTGAAAAGCATTGGCGCACGTGTAAACGAGGTGCTCTACCTAACTGAGCTATAGCCCTTGTCATAGACATCTTAACATATAGATAATTTCTTGTCAAGATCGGATCCCACATGAGAGTTCTTTAATCCGCTTACTGTTAATGGATTGGTATTGCTTAGAAATAATATTCCACCTATAATCCCCGAGGCGATAGGTCCTTTTTTGTGATGATGAATAACCTACTTAACTCAGTGGTTAGAGTATTGCTTTCATACGGCGGAAGTCATTGGTTCAAATCCAATAGTAGGTAGAACTTATTAGATACCAGAGTTGATGGTATCTAATAAGTTTTTCTAGCTATCTTCTTTTTTTGTTGTATCATCTAGAATTGATTGTATTCAATTAGCGGAATCAAAATGTGGTGTATAATAAAGAACCTCTAAAGAACTTCTTTTTCTTTTTTTTTTTTTTACTAGTAGGAAATAACATTAACAGCCTCTACTCGTGTCCTAGCTCGTCTGAAAGCTAGATTCGCCTCAATTGCTTGTCTCTTTCCCTGAGCTCTACTCAAGTTAGCTTCGGCTATTTCAAGAGCTTGTTGAGCTTCTTGCGGATCAATGTCAGTACTCATCTCCGCATCATTTCCTAAAATGGTGATCTCATTATTACTTATTCTAGCGAAACCACCCATCAAGGCTACCGTTAACCATTGGTCGTTGAGACGTATTCTCAAAAGACCTATATCTACCGCTGTGGCAATAGGGGCGTGGTTTGGTAATACGCCAATTTGTCCACTATTAGTAGATAAAATGATTTCTTTCACTTCTGAATCCAAAATCATTCGATTAGGAGTCAGTACACAAAGATTTAAGGTCATTTCTTCAATTTGCTCTCCCCTTCTAAGTTCATAGCTTTCGCGGTAGCTTCGTCGATGTTACCTACCAAATAAAAGGCCTGCTCGGGAAGACTGTCTAATTCTCCAGAAAGGATCAATTGAAACCCCCTAATTGTTTCGGCGAGACCAACATATTTCCCTGGAGAACCGGTAAAGACTTCTGCCACGAAGAAGGGTTGTGATAAGAAGCGTTCAATTTTTCGTGCTCTTGCTACAGTTAAACGATCTTCTTCGGATAATTCGTCCAACCCCAGGATAGCTATAATGTCCTGAAGTTCTTTGTAACGTTGTAAAGTTTCCTTAACTCTTTGCGCAGTTTCATAATGTTCCTCGCCAACGATCCGAGGTTGTAACATAGTTGACGTTGAATCTAAAGGATCGACTGCTGGATAAATACCTTTGGCAGCTAATCCTCTTGATAGTACGGTAGTAGCATCTAAATGTGCAAATGTCGTGGCAGGAGCAGGGTCGGTCAAATCATCTGCGGGTACATAAACTGCTTGGATCGAAGTTATAGACCCTTCTTTGGTGGAAGTAATTCTTTCTTGTAAAGAACCCATTTCGGTACTAAGGGTGGGTTGATAACCCACTGCAGAAGGCATTCTCCCTAATAAGGCGGATACTTCTGATCCCGCTTGGACGAAACGAAAGATATTGTCGATGAATAAAAGCACGTCTTGTTCATTAATATCCCGGAAATATTCTGCCATGGTTAGTGCAGTCAAACCTACTCTCATACGAGCTCCTGGCGGTTCATTCATTTGACCATAGACTAGAGCTACTTTTGATTCTGCAATATTTTTTTCATTAATTACCCCGGATTCTTTCATTTCCATGTAGAGATCATTTCCTTCACGAGTACGTTCACCTACTCCACCAAATACGGATACGCCTCCATGAGCTTTGGCAATGTTGTTGATCAATTCCATGATAAGTACTGTTTTACCCACGCCGGCCCCCCCAAATAGTCCAATTTTTCCTCCACGGCGATACGGAGCTAAAAGATCCACCACTTTAATCCCTGTTTCAAAGATTGATAATTTCGTATCTAACTGTATAAAGGCAGGCGCAGATCTATGAATAGGCGATGTTGTACGAGTATCTACAGGACCTAAATTATCAACAGGCTCTCCAAGAACATTGAAAATCCGCCCGAGAGTAGCTCCGCCGACTGGAACACTTAGAGCAGCTCCTGTATCAATTACTTCCACTCCTCTCGTCAGACCATCTGTAGCACTCATAGCTACAGCTCTAACTCGATTATTTCCTAATAATTGTTGTACCTCACAAGTCACATTAATTTGCTGACCGGCAGTATCTCGACCTTTAACTACCAAAGCGTTATAAATATTAGGCATCTTGCCCCGGGGGAAAACAACATCCAGTACTGGGCCAATAATTTGGGCGATACGCCCTAGGTTTTTTTCTTCAAGTGTGGAAACCGTAGAACCAGAAGGATTCGGATTGATTTTCATAATAAAGTGAAATATGTCGAAATTTTTTTGATTGAAAGAGTATGGTATGGTACATAGTACCGAATTTCAAATAAATGTCCGATAGCAGTTTGATTGATTAATTCAATACGAACTAAATGGAAATTAGCACTCGATTTAGTTGGTACCACCCAACCGAATAAAATTCAATCGTTTACTCATTAAATTTAAATGAGTAAATTTGCAAGTTCAATCTATTATTTTCTTTTTTCAAAAGATCAAGTAGATGAATAAGAATTGTGAGTAAGTGAAGTGTGTTTCATTTCTCTATCATTATATTATAGAAAATACCATCTATACTCGATTAGATGAAATCTATGAAATTCTAACTCGTGATTCACTATTACGATCTCATTGACTGGTGTTCCTTATTTTCTTTTCTATATATCTATATATATAGTTTAGTTAGTGTCTATTTTTGTTTTATTCCCCTTCTCTTTCATGGATGAATTATCCCTATTTTCACATCTAGGATTTACATATACAACACATATCACTGTCAAGGGGGAATTTTTCTTAGTATTTTTATTTTTAGATTCAAAATAGAAAGTGTCCAAATTCAATTATAAACTTGAAAAACAAAGATTGGGTTGCGCCATATATATCAAAGAGTATACAATAATGATGTATTTGGTGAATCAAATGCATGGCCTAATAAGAAACTTAATTCATTGATAATATTAGTTGAATATTTTTTTAAAGATTTTTGTCAAAGTTTTCATTCATGCCTAATCTATATCGAGTAGACCTTGTTGTTGTAAGAATTCTTAATTCATGAGT